ACTAATTCCTCACCCGCAAACCAGCCCTTCCCGTAGGTTATTTTCTCAACAGATACGTAATTGTAAGAGTTTAATTTGGATATAATTCGAAAAAGCAAACGACAAATCCAAGCCAAAAAAATATGAAAAATTTTTATTTTTCATATTTCTAAGATTAAACAAAAGGATTCGCAAATAAAAGTGCTAATGCTACAACCAGCCCATAAATTGTTAAAGCTTCCATAAATGCTAGACTAAGTAACAAAGTGCCTCGTATTTTTCCCTCAGCTTCAGGCTGTCTCGCGATACCCTCTACAGCTTGACCCGCGGCAGTTCCTTGACCAACCCCAGGTCCGATAGAAGCAAGCCCTACAGCCAATCCAGCAGCAATAACAGAAGCGGCAGAAATCAGTGGATTCATGATAAGTTCCTCGTACCAAAAAAAAAAAGAAATGGTTAATGATACAATCAACCAACGAATTATGACTTAATTATTCCGTCGCTAGGATTCATCCAGTCGAAGTAACTAACTCGAATTGAAGTAATCTAATTAGATTGTTGAATCGCCGGAACTACTTCTATTCTATTTTTTTTAGTTTCTATCCGCAGAGTCCTTGCGAACCTATACAACTTTCTTCCATTTTTTGGTTCCGAACTGTTATTGGAATTATTCCACCCTTTCTTTATTTCATCTGTTTATTAATTGAATTCACAGTCATAATGAAACAGAAGACTTTTATTGACTATTGAAATCCCTATCTAAAATTTAACAATAATAAAACAAATAAAATAGATCCTTAGCTCATATATAACAAGTCAATATCTAATATCACATATACGTGTTTTTCTTCTATAACGTAAACAAACTAGTTATTCATCTTAAATTGAATTGGATTCATGAATTAAGTATCGAAATAACTATAAAAGTGAACTTAGAGCCATTCAATTACATTACATATACCTGGCTCTAAACCTATCTAACAAAAATTTGGATGAATCAGAAATTCTTTTCTTTATCATTATTCCCACGGATACAAGCGAAATGAAAAAATGGAATATTAGCTTTTATTCAATTTTTGAACAAAAAAAAACGAAAACCGGAATTGTTTCGCCCTTTTTATTTAAAAACACCACATATAGTAAACATATACTACAAGAATTCTTATGCAAAATTAAAACTAAACTATTTATATTATTATTTGAATAGTTTGAATAAGCTTACCAACATAAAACGAATACTCATTGAGAGGTTTATAAATTAAACGGACGGGAGGAGTTTAGGAAAAAGATCTTTTAGATCTCTTTCCTTTCTTTTTACAAGCCTCTATAATATCATAACTTTTTTTCTATTACTCTAGATTGTATATACCCTAATTAGATATTTAGGAAGTAAATACCATATTGAGACGCGCATATTAGTAGGATAAGCTAAAAAAAGACTATTTCAATGATGGCCCTCCATGGATTCACCTATATACGCCGCAGCTAAAGTTGCAAAAATAAGAGCTTGAATACCACTTGTAAATAATCCAAGGAACATGACAGGTATAGGAACCACTGAAGGTACTAAAGAAACAAGAACAACAACAACTAATTCATCAGCTAAGATATTCCCGAAAAGTCGAAAACTAAGTGATAAGGGCTTTGTGAAATCTTCTAAGATGTTGATTGGTAAAAGGATTGGGGTTGGCTGAATATATTTCCCGAAATAACTTAATCCCTTTTTGCTAAGACCCGCATAGAAATATGCCACTGACGTAAGTAAAGCTAAAGCAACAGTAGTATTTATATCATTCGTGGGTGCGGCTAACTCTCCATGAGGTAATTGTATTATTTTCCAAGGTAAAAGAGCTCCTGACCAATTAGAAACAAAAATAAATAGAAACATAGTTCCAATAAAAGGAACCCAAGGACCATACTCTTCGCCAATTTGCGTTTTACTTACATCTCGAATGAATTCAAGAACATATTCGAAGAAATTCTGCCCGCCAGTCGGAATAGTTTGTGGGTTACGAACAGCTATAGCGGCTGAACCTAATAAGATAGCAATTACAAACCAAGAAGTAATAAGTACTTGACCGTGGACCTGGAAACCCCCTATTTGCCAATAGAAATGTTGGCCTACTTCCACACCGGATATATCATATAACCCCTTTAGTGTGTTGATGGAACATGATAGAACGTTCATATTGCCCTCTAAAAAAATCAAACTTTAAACAGAATTTTTTTGATTCAACCACCTATTTGCCTACTTGAATCGGATATTTTGAATACTAACTAATTACATAATAAAACAAGATGCCCACATAAGAACATCCATGCCCAAACCGATAAACTATTCATACCAAAAGGGTTATATCCATTGATAAGTTGTGAAGAGTTTAACCATAAATAATATCTTAACCGGCCCATCAAATAAGTAGATCCCCAGTTCTTTTTCTTTCTTTTTGAAATTAAGAAAAAGAGAAAGCTATTCCAGAAATCTATGGGACTTCCGAAGTAAATTATTTATCTTATTATTAATCAAGGATTTCTTATATAGCTAGAACGCCCTTCACAAATTGCAAATACTAATTTGTTAAGAATTAATCGGATTGAAGATATAGCGTCATCATTTGCTGGAATCGAAATATCTGCGAGGTCGGGATCACAATTTGTATCGATTAAACAAATTGTTGGAATTCCCAAAGTGATACACTCTCGCAGGGCCGTATATTCTTCGTGCTGATCGACGATGATTACAATATCGGGTAATCCTGTCATATATTTAATTCCGCCCAGATATGTTTGCAAGCGGGATAATTGTCTTTTCAGCATAGCTTCATCTCTTTTCGGAAGACGATTGAATTTCCCCGCTTTTTGTTCCATTCTTAAGTCCCGGAACTTATAAAGCCTGGTTTCCGTAGTGGACCAATTCGTTAACATACCGCCAAGCCATTTTTTATTAACATAATGACACCGGGCCCTTATTGCAGCCCACGCTACTGAATCAGCTGCTTTATTTTTGGTACCAACAATTAAGAATTGTTTTCCCCTACTTGCCGCATCAAAAATCAAATCACAAGCTTCTGATAAAAAACGAGCAGTTTTTGTAAGATTTATAATATGAATACCTTTACGCTTTGCAGAAATATAAGGGGCCATTTTTGGATTCCATTTCCTAGTACCATGGCCAAAATGAACTCCTGCCTCCATCATCTCTTCCAAACGGATGTTCCAATATCTTCTTGTCATTTCTCCCCCCACCCTCTTTCTTTTTTGGAAAAAAAAGAGAGAACCCTGAACTGAAATAAAAAATTGTTCCGACGGAACCTTCTCTTCTACCGTAGATTGGCCGTAGATAGACAACCCCAACCATTATTCCTTTTTATCCATTATTATCTTTTCATTATTTTTTTGATTACCAAATCAAATGATCCCAGATAGTGAAAAGGATGAATCCACTCTTAGGAGTCATTAAATCCTATAAATGAAAATGATTGTTCTAGTGGATTATGGAAATTCTTTGATAAGGGACGAATCAAATAATTTTCTGTGGTGTAACAAAATATCTTGCACTTCCCCCCCGAATAGATTCTTTTTTTTTGTTTCCAAAGGAATGGTGTTATGTTGTTTTGAAGTTGAAGGGTATACTAATCCTTTGAATCCGGTACCAACAGGTATCATCCCCCCCAAAACAACGTTTTCTTTCAGACCCTTCAACCAATCAATACGGCCCCGGAGAGCCGCCTTTGCTAAAACCCGAGCGGTTTCTTGAAAACTCGCCTCAGATATGAAACTTTGAGTATTGAGTGATGCTCTTGTTATTCCCAATAAGACGGCTCGGTAACAGATCGCTTCTTCTAAAGCACGCCCCATTCGTTCCGCTCGTAACAATCCAATTAGTTCTCCGGGTGAAAAAACATTAGACATTCCATCTTCTGAAACCAAAACCTTTGATGTTATTTGACGTACAATAATTTCTATATGCCTATTGTGAATCTGCACCCCCTGAGATCGATAAACTTTTTGTATCTTATTAACCAAAGAGATACGGCTTTGCACTATAGTTAGTTCAGCACCAATCAAAAATCCCCAGGGAATTCCAAGAATTCTTGTTATACATTCGTTCCAAACCTCAACCCTTTTTTCTAGATTCATCGATATTGAATCGATCGAACGCACTTCTAATACCTGTTCCACTTTTGGAAGACCCTGCGTTATATCACCAGATCTCGATTTTTCATAAATAAATGTAACTAGTGTTTGTCCTTCGTAAAGGATTTCCCCATAATGGCCATGAACAGTTGCTCCGGGGGTGGCCAAAAAGGGCTTAGCGGATCGTATTACTATAGAGTCGACTTGAATAAGTATAACTTGACCCGATTTTAGGCGGGGTCTTTTTTTGGCTATACATACATTTTCACAAATCAACTGCCCAAGACTCATTATTGTGGATGTTTTTTCACAATAATTATGATCGAGAAAATACCAATTCAAATGGAATGGATTCAAAAAAATATTATTGGAGAGGTCTGGATTATAAACTTTCCCATTTTCATCAATTAAATAATATTTAATTTCTTGAACCGTTTGTTTTAAACTGTCAAGTTGCAAATAGTGAGTTATCAATATATGATTTTGAGTTAATAAATGATAAAATGAATAAAAATTAGCAATGAAAAGGGCTGTTCCTAAAGGGCCCAATGAATTCCTAATTGGAATTGGAGGGTTTTTTTGAATTGATTCTTTTATCACACTGTGATTTTTTACCGGACCCATTCGAAAATAATTGGATGATGATAAAATGATCAACGATTGGCATTCCTTATTTCTATTCAACAACGTATGAATAGTTCCTTGATTTTGTTGTTGAATTCTTGCTTTGGAATAGGTGGAAGAAAAGGGATTGATATTGGTACAATCTGATCCATTATCAGAGAATAATCCTGAATCAGACCGACCATTCCTTTTTCCGATATACGAAATAGGAAATTTCAATAAGTCAATTCTTAAGAAATGTCGAATCAAACCATTTGTCA